GAGTTTTCTAGCATTTGACTACGTACCACTAAAGGATTTAGCCGCAAACTTGACAGATAACCCAGAAACTCTAAATTATCTTTAGATAATTGATTTATATTGACCTTTTGTGATTGAAACCATACGGAAAAATAACATTGCCATAAATTAACAAAATAATATTTCCATTTATTCATCAGAAGCGGCGTATCCTTTGTTGCCAGAATGCATTTTCCGTGATATCTAACATAATGTAAGAAAGGATCCTTGAGCAACCCTAAGATCGCCGGAAAATTATTAATAAAGACTTTTAAAAAATGTTGTATTTTTCCATAGAATAAAATTCGCTCAAAAAAGACTTCATAAGATGTCGATCGTAAATGAGAAGACCGCTTGCGTAGAAAAAAAAAGATGGATTCGTATTCACATACATGAGAATTATATAAGAACAATAAAAATCTTGGATTCAAAATTGATTTTTTTTTACTATAAAAATTCTTCCAATTGCAATACTCGTATAGACAGAACCGAAAAAAATGCAAAGAAGAGGCATCTTTTACCCGGTAACGTAGGGTTTGAACCAAGATTTCTAGATGAATAGGGTAAGGTATTAGTACATCTAACACATAATTAAAATGTGAGAATTTGTCTTCTAAAAAGGGAAATATTGAATGAATTGATTGTAAATTATAAGATTTTTTTAATTTTTTTCCTTCGAAAGAGGATCCTAATCGTAGGGAAAATGGAATTTCTACAATCACTGCAAATAAAACAGATATCATTTGATAATAGAAAAGATTGGTATGCCCAAGATTTTTGTTCAAATCCTTAGTGGGAATAATCAAACGATTCTGTTCGTACATTCGCAAAATTAAGCGTTTCACAATTAGTGAACTATATTTTTTGTCATAATCCGCATTTTCCAAGAAAATAGAGCGATTTCTATTTAATCTATTTAAACCGTGATCATAAGCAAGTACATAAATATACTCCCGAAAAAAAAGTGGATATAGAAAACTCTGTTGCCGAGCCCCATCGAACTCTAAATATCCTTGAAATTTCTCCATTTGGATTGAAATTCGATTTGAACTAAAAGTAAAGTCTTTATTTTCTTGAGTTCTGAAATGACACATAGTGCGATACAGTCAAAATAAGGTATTAGATTACGAAAGCAATAGATACCTCATAAACAGGTAGACTGCTAACCGGATTCTCTATCTTTAATAGGTTTCTGTTCGTTATATTATAGAATAACAAAACAAGATGATTAGAAATCCTTTATTTTTTTAACCTAATCGCTCTTTTGATTTTGGAAATATATATATATTTTTTATCAATATACTGCTTCTTTTACACATCCATCTCCAACCTAACCCAAACGGACTAGGGAAAAAATAATTAGGACTCATGAAAAAATTGATAATAACACGCAAGAAAAAAATTCCTTCCCATACCCGTATTAGGCACTAATCTATTTTTAACATTTAATTAGATCGGGTAATTTTTCAAATTACGAATGGAAGCTCGTTTCTTTTTTTCCTGGAATCAGGAAAACTGGTTTTTTTATCCATCCATTTATATTTATTCACTCGACCCAAATTGGAATTCTTTTTTTTTTTTTTTTGTCGACACCGAAAACAAGGTTGTACCGATCAGAAAAGCAAAAAAATGTTATCTGAATTCTCCCTTGATACGACATGCTATTTTTTCCATTCATTCCTTTCAGGATCAGTCGTGGTCTTACAAACTCTACCGAAGATCTGGACGAATCCTTTTCTTCATACAAATGTGTAAAAGATGCTAGTCGCACTTAAAAGCCGAGTACTCTACCGTTGAGTTAGCAACCCCCAAAAAACAAAAAAAGAAAGTACTGCAAATATGTAGATACAACCAGAATAAAGAAAAAAAGCAAAATCCAGTCATGTGTGCGTCGGGGATAAATAGATCTATTTCTCTATGAGAGAATTATATTTGGTCGATACACTGTTGTCAATATGATTGTGAATTTTTAATATAGCGAAAAGAATACAAAAAAGAAATCAAAAAGTTTCACCCCGTGGTTTGTTAGTTCATACAATGAATGAAAACTAAGCCGAGTAGGTTAATCTCAAATCTTTTTATATATACTTTTTAGACACATTTTTTATGGCCTTTCATTATTTATATAATAATACATATATATTTAGAAAGTAATATATTAATATATATATTAATTTGATTCAGAATTAATATATTATTTTATATACAGTATTATTTTCTATACAATAAAATTTTTTATTTCTACAAAAATGAGAATTTCTATAGATCCAAAATTTTTTTCATAAATTTGTTTATGATTATAAAACATGGTAATTGTTAGCAGGGTATTTTTGAGTTTTCGTACCTTAGGAAGAATACTAATAATAAATCGAAATTTTAATAAATCAAAATAAATATGATGGAAACGAAAGAGGAGGAAAGAAAAAAGTAGATAAAATTTGATACCAAGCTATATATGAGTCTTTCACATCCTCTTTTTTATATTTCATTAATTCAATTTCGTTTTATTAAGACTTAATTCCGTAAAAATCCCTGCCTTCTTTGAAATATCATGAACTGTTCTTGTTGGTTGAGCGCCCTTTTTAAGGAAATCGAGAATAGCAGGAAGATTTAAATAAGTTTGATTAGTTATCGGATCATAAAAACCCACCTTTCGAAGATCTCTTCCTTCTCTTCGGGATCGAACATCAATTGCAACGATTCGATAAACGGCTCATTGGGATAGATGTATATGAATAATACCCCCCCTAGAAACGTATAAGAGGCTTTGGCCTCGTACGGCTCGAGAAAAAAATGCAATGAGTAGAAGTTAACTCTCTGTATAAAATTCAAATATTAAATAGATTAATAAAAACATTAAATCAATTAGCCAATATTGAAACCCTAAATATTTTTTTTCATAAAAAGCCTTCGTAACATTTGTACTCTCCTAACTCAAGTTAAATAACTCTAAAATATCTCAACAGAGAATCCTTAAGTACTCTTTTTATTGAGTAGTCTCTAACCCTTTTTTTGTTTGTCTCGTTTTTTAGAATCAATTTTGATTCTTAATTCTGATCTAGTTGTTCAAACAATTAAAAATTGGATTTCCTTGTTTCAGGATTCTTTATCCTTACTTTGAATCTTTGGGTTTAGACATGACTTCGGTGATCTTGAATCGTTTTATTAAAAAAGGGCAGCAACAAGCCCCTTATTTTGTTTATGATTTCTTTTCTTTGTATCAAAGAATCATACAAACGCTTGATTCACGCATGATAGACTTTTGATTCAAAGAATTTTACAATTTTAAGAAAATTTCCTTTTCCATTGTAAAATTACTTGAAAGGGCTTTTTTTTCAATATAAAAATAAAAAGACTTACGAAGTTGTTCCAACTTATTGATTCGCACTAACCCTAGATCCTTACTCCTGCGAAAGGAATAAAAGCTTTCTATTCTCCTCGAGCTCCATCCTGTACTCTTTTTTATATTCAAAAAAGGTGTAGGACTCTAAGAACACAAAATGTCGAGCCAAGAGCACCTATATTCCTAATATAAAAGGTGGCGGATCAAAACATCCACAGCAGATCATGTCCTTCAATTCAAGTCGCACGTTGCTTTCTACCACATCGTTTTAAACGAAGTTTTACCATAACATTCCTCTAGTTTGTGTAATTGATTCAATTATGGAATCATGAATAATCATAGTTCAGTCAGTATATCGTAATCTATACTTTTTCTTTCTCTATGAATGGAATAGTGAATCTACGCGTAAAAGGTTCAGTCAGAATTCAAATGAATCCCATATTAGATTGTATATATGTCAAATCTAAATTTGAATAGAAATCTATATTTATATATATAAATATATATATATATAGATTTTTTGATTCAAACTCTTAGAATCTACGGTTCTACCTTACTTACCTACATCACACATAAATAAAAAAAAGCAAATAGATTTTTTGTGAATTCGCTTGAAATGATGAAAAATAAGTTGATTCTTCTTTTCATTTCAATATTTTATTCTTAAAAAATATTGGATTTTTAAACAGAAAGAGAAAGATGGTGTACAAAGGTAATAGAAGATTGATCCCGTAATGACTGGACTCTGGGACGGAAGGATTCGAACCTCCGAATAGCGGGACCAAAACCCGTTGCCTTACCGCTTGGCTACGCCCCATTTTGATTTTTATTCAAGACTACTAAAAGAGTAATATTGCTATTGGTTGTTCGTCAATTCAACTTAAGCCCAAATTAAATATAGATTACATTCGTGCTATAGTTTTGACACGTATAGATAACAAATCAAACTTACTTTATTGATCATTACATAGAATTCAATTAAGATATTGTATGAAAATATTATTTCTTTCATTCTCATAAGAGAATGAAAGGATTTTTGATTGAGTAAGTTCAACAAAGTCTTTTTAGACTATCTTTCTTTATTTTTTTCCTTATATAAAAAATATATTAATAACTCAATCAAAATGAAATTATCCACAAGAACACCAATTTTTGTTATGCTTAATATATTTAATTTGATCGGTATTTGTTTTAATTCTGCCCTTTTTTCAAGCACTTTTTTAGTCGCCAAATTGCCGGAGGCCTACGCCTTTTTGAATCCAATCGTAGATGTTATGCCCGTAATACCTCTTTTCTTTCTTCTCTTAGCCTTTGTTTGGCAAGCAGCTGTCAGTTTTCGATGAAATTCTTAATACTGTCTTAGAACTTAGAAAAATTCACGATTTTGATTCTTCCAACAATTCAAAAGATCAAAAAATCTTGACGTAGGAACGAACTCGCAATTCAAACCTTGAATTTTTTTTGTAACCGTACTAAATCTGGATCATTCGATTTCCTCCGTTTTATCCTCTTTTCCCTAAATGAAAGAACCTAATTAGATTCGAGTTCACAAAAAAAATATCTAGATATTTAGTATAAAAATAGAGAATCTATTCTCTTTTTTTTTCAAAAAAAAAAAAGTCAAATCTTGGAGATTGTGTAATGCTTACTCTCAAACTTTTTGTATACACCGTAGTTATATTCTTTGTTTCTCTCTTCATATTTGGATTCCTATCGAATGATCCAGGACGTAATCCGGGACGTGAAGAATAAAAAAGAAAGGTTTTTTATTACTTTATTTAATTAGTCGAAATGCGCGAATTTTATTAGGATTTTATCTATTTCACATCATCCAAAAAGCGGAAGGGAAAGAGAGGGATTCGAACCCTCGGTACGATTAACTCGTACAATGGATTAGCAATCCAACGCTTTAGTCCACTCAGCCATCTCTCCTAATTGAAAAGGGATACTTATTAGATTCCATCAGACAAAAAAAGGCTTTTAAAAAACCTTCTCCGCTTTATTCTTAAAAAACCTTTCTTTTTTTTTTTATAGATTATTCTTTATATTACTTTATATTATATATATATTTTCATTTTCTATATTTTATTATATATAAAATTTCTTTTTTATTATATAAATATATTTATCATATATTTATATATAATTAATATATATATTACTATTATATAACTTTTTTTATAGAACTTTCTCAGTAATTCTATTTACATAAAAAATGTAGATAAAGATTAGATAAAGAAAAGGCTCGAACTCGAAAGAGAAATAAATAAAATCACAAAAATAGAAATAGAGAATCCTTTTTTGGTTTTGTCTCGTCCAAACACAAATAAAAGATCTTTTTTATTTTAATAGCCTGGCCTGGTCAGTCCCCAGCCGGGCCTTTTTTTATTAAAGTTAAAAAGACCCATCCGATAGATTTTTAGACAAAAAAGATCTGAAAGAAAAAAAAGGAATCCCGCTTTGACTAATTTGATTAAGTCTACGCTAGAATTTTCTAATTTTTTTTTCAGATTTTTTTCTCCCGATTACTTTGTTCGACAAAAGGTCAATTTATATGCAATAATTGCATTGTAGCGGGTATAGTTTAGTGGTAAAAGTGTGATTCGTTCCTTTAACCCCTTTAATAGTTAAAGGGTCTCTCGGTTTGATTAATCTTCCGATCAAAAACTTTATTTCTTAAAAGGATTTAGTCCTTTACCTTTCAATGAAAGATTCAAGGAAGATTATAGATTCTCGTAATTTGTATCCAAAGACTCTAATTAATTGTCAATTTGGATTATGAAATTCCGAAACATAATTTTTGAATTGAATGACTATTTACAATTCAATAAGTATAACAAGAGGATCCATGGATAAAGCCAGAAAAGTTTCTTTCTAATCGTAACTAAATCTTCAGTTCTATTTTTTGTTTGGTATAGAAAAAATTGAAGCAAAATAGCTATTAAACGAGAACTTTGGTTTACTAAAGACATCGACATATTATATTGTTTTAGCTCGGTGGAAACAAAATACTTTTCCTAAGGATTCCGTTAAATAGAAATAAAGAACGAAATAACTAGAAAGATTGTTCGAGTTCGCCTTTTCTATCTTCTAGAAGGATCATCTATAAAGCAAAATTTTCTGTGAAAGCATCCAGACGGAAAAAAAAGCTAACATAGATGTTATGGGTCGAATTTTGATTTTGATTTCGTTCCCATCTTATTTTATTTGGGAATTTCTCCATCCATCATAAAGGAGCCGAATGAAACCAAAGTTTCATGTTCGGTTTTGAATTAGAGACGTTAAAAATATAAAACTGATCAATCAACGTCGACTAAAACCCTTAGCCTTCCAAGCTAACGATGCGGGTTCGATTCCCGCTACCCGCTCTAAATTCTAAATTGCCCCCTTTTATTAGAGACAATTTTCTCTATTAGAATTGTCTAATAGCAATTGTGTATTGAATTCACTTCAATACACAATTGCTAAAAAGATTTCGCACATTCTTTTTTTTTAACAATTGGGAAGTCAAAAAAAGCGAAAAGCGTCCATTGTCTAATGGATAGGACATAGGTCTTCTAAACCTTTGGTATAGGTTCAAATCCTATTGGACGCAATATCAATATAGATATAAATATATTGATATTTATCTATTATTTCCATTTCTATATATTATATAGAATATATTTTCATTCTATTTAGCAAAAAGATCAGAAATAAATAGAAATAGAATAAGAAAGAAATTCTGAATGCTTTAAGATTTAATATTAAACAGATATTAGTTATATACTTCTTTCTATTATATATATACTTAACTTAATATACTTCTATTTTTAGAATTTCTTAAAAATTGAACTAAAGAATAAAAAAAGAATGATCCATAGAATAAAAAAAAGAATGATCCATTTATTTTCTTTTTTTTTTATAATTTCTCCTGAAGTAGAAAACGTTCCAGTTGCTCTTGAATACCTTCTTTCAAAAAGCTTTCTGCTTCAGCGGTTAATGTCTTGGTAGAGGCTATTATTTCTTGGAACTGAGGTTTATTTGTTTTTAAATAAGTGCGTAGCTGAACGAGAAATTTTCTTACTTGTCCGATTTCTAATCCATCCAGATAACCATTTGTTCCGGTATAAATGGTCATTATCTGTTCTTCCACTGTG